TCTTTTTATTGTCTGAATAGTCAGGAGCTAAGACCATTCCAATGCTCCCTTCCGCCATGCATAAACTAAACCAATAATTAAGATAAGCACGAAAATTAAAGCTTCTATAAATACAGATACGCCCAATACATCAAAACTCATTGCCCATGGATAAAGAAAAACCGTTTCAACATCAAAAACAACAAAAACTAGAGCAAACATATAATAACGAATTCTAAATTGTAACCAAGCGTTGCCCATTGGTTCTATACCCGATTCATAACTAGAAAGTTTCTCCGGCCCTTTCCTAATCGGGGCTAAAATCCCAGAAATTAAAAATGCCAAAATAGGAATAAAACTTGATATTATTAGAAATGCCCAAAAAATATCATATTCGTAAAGCAAAAACATAGACGCACTCCTATGAACGTGGAAAGTATATCGGATTGGTTGATTCGAATTGAAGTTCTAAAGTCATTGATAACTAGTTAGTCAAAACAACAATTTATTTTGACCAAACCATCTAGTTTCCTTTGATTATTGCAGGGCATATCTCATTTCAAGATTTATCGACTGACTTGATCGGGATCCTATTTCCAGTCTACTTTATTTTTTTAGTTCAATTTTCTTTAATTGCTTTAGTTAGTATAACTCTAGATGTTATACTTAGACAAATTTTCTTGTTTTTGCCTAGGATTCTTCCTAAAGCCTAAAGAAAGCAAATAGAATTCTTATTTTGTGTTTAAAATTTTTGAATTTATTATTCTTTTGATATTCTTTTGATTATTTGAATTTTCTTTATAAAAATGCGAGTTCGGAATTTGGATTTTTTAGGAATAGAGTCGAAAGTTTTTTCTTAGTAATTTAGAATAGAACAAGTATTCAAATGTAAGAGAATGGGTAGGTATCTGGGGATTTCGAATATCTTAGTGTTGGTATATTCCGTTTATCAGATCTGGATGGGGTGGGGTTTTCTCTTGATTGAATACAGAAAAAGAAGACCACCCCCCCTTGTTTTGGTGTGCTTCGCCGGGTCTTGGTAAGGTATACCAAAGAAAAGGAGTATCGCTAGCTTAACCCCTTGATTGTGGGCAGAAAAATGCATATGGAATTTCCCTTCGACAATTAATGACGAAGGGTTGGTTTGTTTGGAAAAAGATCGATTCGATTCCTTGAAATATGATATGTTTTTTCGGTTTTCTGTTCTGCTTTAAATGATTCCCGTGAGTGAGTTTCTAGGACAAATTTTGTTTCGATGAACCAACCGGTCAGTTATAAGCAACAAACAAGAATGAAGAAATCAAAATTATACAATTTTTTATTTCAAATGAAAATTTGGAATTTTATTCATTTTTTTTATAGGGCTCTAGGGCTATACGGACTCGAACCGTAGACCTTCTCGGTAAAACAGATCAAACTTATTATTATCAAAATGATCTGAACTGTTTCAAAGACCCAACATGCATTTTTTTTTGCATTGGGCTCTTTCATTAACTGATAGAAATATCAGCCAATCTGCCATATTTTTTCTTGACAGAAAAATAAGATAAGGAGATGGCTCCATGTGCTCTGATTCATTATTTGGGATTCTAATTCAGAGCACTACCAAAGTGTTTCAAAGGTGAAGTTATTTTGACGTAGGTCTGCCTTTGGCCTAGAATTTTAAGTTAAATGAAGTCTCTATCGTTCGGCTTAAAAAATCCAATATGAAACTTCATACACCTTCAAGTTCATAGGACGAAAAGAGATTTTTTGAGGGCCTTATACTCATTATGCCTAGCATTGAATATACTGCTATTCACCTTATCAATATCTCAAGGCGGAGCCTGTTTGGTACCTACAAAGGGCACTCAAATAGGACCGAACCTCTCGTCAGGCTATTGTTCTCTTTTCTCTTAAAGTTATTATGGAGTAAGACATCGATTTCTCAATAAGATCCATTTTTTGGATTGTATGGTGGATTCCCCTGAAAAACATTGGCGCGCGTGTAAACGAGGTGCTCTACCAACTGAGCTATAGCCCTTAGTGCTTGTGATGCATATTTTATCATGTATATAATTTGTTGTCAAGATCAATATTCTATGATCCAACATCCGAAATTTTTGAGTGGTATTGGTTCGATTATTGTTGCTTATAAGGAATATGATATTTATAATCCATCGATAGGATGGGTTCCATTTGGTTCTCTTTAGGATAATAAGTGACCTACTTAACTCAGTGGTTAGAGTATCGCTTTCATACGGCGGGAGTCATTGGTTCAAATCCAATAGTAGGTAGAACTTATTAGATACCGGAGTCAACGGTATCTAATAAGTTTTTTGTCCCACCCTTATTTTTATAGATTTTTTATTTATTTCATTTTTGAATTGCGTTGTATCTAAATTGGATTCTGCTTGATTGGATTATGTCGAGTGAATCCAATCAAAATAGGGTTTAGAAACAGAACCTCTTTTGATTATTTGAACGCACCAACTAGTTATGAAATTGCATTGACAGCCTCGACTCTTGTCCTAGCTCGTCG